TCGGCGGCATGTTAACAAATTGGTCCACTACAGAAAAAAGACTTCATAAGTTTAGGGACTTGAGAACTGAACAAAAAACAGAGGGATTCAACCGTCTTCCGAAAAGGGATGCAGCTGTGTTGAAGAGACAATTATCTCGCTTGGAAACATATCTAGGCGGGATTAAATATATGACGGGATTGCCTGATATTGTAATCATCATCGATCAGCAAGAGGAATATACGGCTCTTAGAGAATGTATCACTTTGGGAATTCCAACCATTTCTTTAATCGATACAAATTGTAATCCCGATCTCGCGGATATTTCTATTCCAGCAAATGATGACGCTATAGCTTCAATTCGATTCATTCTTAACAAATTAGTAGTCGCAATTTGTGAGGGTCGTTCTAGCTATATACAAAATTCTTGATTAATAATAAGATAAATAAATAAAATTTTTTTTTGAGGGAGGGGCTCCCTGTATTTCGATTTATAAAATCGGTAACTAAAATATAAAATTAAAGTAAATTAAGTAAAAAAGGGGGGGATCTTGAATCAAAATAATTTAAAGTTCTTATTTATGTCAGAGGGCAATATGAATGTTTTATCATGTTCCATCAACACACTAATAAAAGAAGGGTTATATGAGATATCTGGTGTCGAAGTAGGCCAACATTTCTATTGGCAAATAGGGGGGTTCCAAGTCCATGCCCAAGTCCTTATTACTTCTTGGGTTGTAATTGCTATCTTATTAGGTTCCGCAGTTATAGCGGTTCGCAATCCCCAAACCGTTCCAACTGACGGCCAAAATTTCTTTGAATTTGTCCTTGAATTCATTCGAGACGTGAGTCAAACCCAGATTGGAGAAGAATATGGCCCATGGGTTCCCTTTATTGGAACCCTGTTTTTATTTATTTTTGTTTCTAATTGGTCAGGAGCTCTTTTACCGTGGAAAATTATCCAGTTACCTCAAGGGGAGTTAGCAGCACCAACGAATGATATAAATACGACGGTTGCTTTAGCTTTACTCACATCAGTAGCCTATTTTTATGCGGGTCTTAGCAAAAAAGGATTAGGGTATTTCAGTAAATACATTCAACCAACTCCAATTCTTTTACCCATTAACATCTTAGAAGATTTTACAAAACCCCTATCACTTAGTTTTCGACTTTTCGGAAATATATTAGCCGATGAATTAGTAGTTGTTGTTCTTGTTTCTTTAGTACCTTTAGTGGTTCCTATACCTGTCATGTTCCTTGGATTATTTACAAGCGGGATTCAAGCTCTCATTTTTGCCACTTTAGCTGCGGCTTATATAGGTGAATCTATGGAGGGTCATCATTAAGTATTTTTTTATATTCGTTTTTAGGTTAGCCCAATTATAGAATAGTTGGTTTACGTTATGTAAGAAAGACTTGTATATGTATATTTGATATTGACTAGGTATATATGAGTTAACGATCTATATAATCTGTCCCACTACTTTTGTGAATTTCGATTTAGATAGGGATTCGATTAGAAGTTCTTCCTTTTTATCCGCGAATTGGCTGAAAAAAAAACGAAAAAAAAAATAAAAAAAAAAGAACGAAGAATTCAAAGAATGGTTCACAAAAAAGAAATGGCATAAAAAAGTCGTATATATATATATATTATTAATTTTTTTAAATCCCGTGGATAGGAACTAATATAAAAGTAATTCTTTGATTCAATAATATTTTTATATTATTTCAATTAAAGTTTTTGGTTTTTTTGGCTGGATGACTCCTAGCGATGACTTAATTATAATTAAGTCCTAAGTCGTTGAATGATTGTATCATTAACTATTTCTTTATTTTGGTGTGAGGAACTTATCATGAATCCACTGATTTCTGCTGCTTCGGTTATTGCTGCTGGGTTGGCTGTTGGGCTTGCTTCTATTGGACCTGGAGTTGGTCAAGGTACAGCTGCGGGTCAAGCTGTCGAAGGTATCGCGAGACAACCTGAGGCCGAAGGAAAAATCCGAGGTACTTTATTGCTTAGTTTGGCTTTTATGGAAGCTTTAACAATTTATGGTCTGGTTGTAGCATTAGCGCTTTTATTTGCGAATCCTTTTGTTTAATCCTATAAATCATAAAATTCTGGATTTTTTTTGTAGTTTTTTTAATTCTATCAAGATTTAACTCCGACAATTATTCATTGAGACAACAATCCTTGGGAAGGACTAATTTGAGGATGGGAATTAGTACATCGATTCGCTTTCTTCCTTCCCCTTATTCTTTTAGTTTAATGGAAACTTTTTTTTAGGAGTGTTGCGAAAAAATGAGGTTTTTTGAAATTGACATAAAACTTGGTCTCAAATTCTAGCTTAATTCTAATAAGTCTCATTATTATTATTGAAAATTAAAAATTTTGGAAAATACATTTGTAAATAGAATAGGTTTTTTATTCTGTTTACAAATCTCCAAATAGGTAAATTAAATTATAAATTATTAAATTAAATTTTCTTTTTATTGAAAAAAAAAAATAAAAAAAAAAAAAAAA